GTTCATACCATTGACATTTTTGCGAGTTCCTCAAGAAAGGAAATAGAGTTGTTCCCGGCACTGGCGAGTCTCACCCACTCCAAAAAGAGTCACCACACGGGGAAACTTAGTCTTCCAACCAACTCCTTTCCTCTTCGCCCGCACGTCGGTTCTCGGACTATTCCTTGTAGAATTCAGTCCCCGTAGTCAATTCTGGCTATGTGGATACTCATTCTAAACCACATGGGAGGTGCGTTCCTAATGAGGTTACCGGCCATCTCGATACTCAAAAGATTACGAGACTTTTCCCCCCACTCTAGTTTCCCCGTCCTGAATTCCACCAGATACTGTGCAAGGGAAGTGTCTCATAGTGGTCAAATGGATCATTGTCGATGTAAACAGTCATAGTCAAGATAAGTTGATTTTGCTAAGGGAATTGGAGACTTTTTGAGACTAAAAAGGTACTGATTGTATAAGGGAAGTCATACTTTTTCGTGTCAGTAGCTGAAGACACCACTTGGATTAGACATGGACGTCCCAACAGGAGGTTGTTATAGCTCGGTGGAGCATCGACTGCATGAAGAATAGTGGGTCTGATAGCACGACCGACTTGCAGGGGCGACTGACTTGATCCTAGAGACTTGTGTTCCTCTTCACCATAGGCTTCAATGATAAGACCATTCGGTTGCAACTGATTAATGGGAACACGTAGGAAGTCAAAGACGGCTTTAGATATTCAGTGTTGACCCGTTCGTCATCCACTAAGACCCTCTACGTTCCAGGCTCGTATAAAGCATGGATGGTTATGAGGAAAGGCAATGTCGGGCAAGTCGTTTCCAGAAAAGGTCATTGTTTCAGGCACAATTCACTGGCATATCAAAGCTTGTAAGTGATTCACCTAGATGTCTTCTGGAACATCTGAGGTTTGGAGATCCTGATCGGACAAAGTTCTGTGAACATGTGAGGTACGCAGTAGTTCAATGATGGCAATTTGTGTTGGGATGCGCTCAAGTCGTTACTATGGGAGGGCTTGTCAAGTAAATCCTCCGAGGTTAAGGAGTTTCCGCCCCGAATCATGATAGGATTATCGGGTGGTGATCCGGTTGTGGCCGTTGCGAATTCTGCCTTGCTTACTTCCTTGCTTCGAACTTACTTAAGAGGGGCTTAAAAAGAACGACTACGACGGAGAACATGGACTAAGGAGAACACCTTGCTATTGCTCGCCTTCGGAATAGACTAATTGCTAGCCTTCGGACTAAAAGCTAGGAAGAACTACCTTTCGAAAAGATACGACTACTGACACCTTAGTCACTCCTGTAGGTCCGTTAGTGTAACGAAGTGACCCAGCTTCAAAACTACTGCGCGCGTTTTACTAATAGGCTTTTCAGCCAGCAAGCAACGGCCGCGCATACGTTTTGAAGCTCCCCAGAAATAATAGACGGTAGGACCCTTTGCAGACGTTGGGCCAGTACCTTAGACAAGATCTTATATAAACTACCCACCAAGCTGATTGGGCGGAAATCCCTAACACAGTCAGCACCATCCTTCTTAGGAATCAGAACTATGAAGGAAGCACCAATCCCCGCCTTCCCCGCTCCTTGAAAAAATCAAATAATTCCCCTCCCAGAATACCTGGAAAAAAGCTAAAGGGAAACCATCGGGGCCAGGAGCACGATCCCTCGAGAAGCCGAACACCACGTTTCTGATTTCTTCTTCATCAAATTGCCGCTCCAAGCTATCAGCCTCCTCCTCAATCCTCCCAAATTCCAGCATGTCCAGCTTCGGTCTACACCAATTCTCAGCAGAAAACAAGGACTTGTAGAAACCAACAACATGATCAACAATCTCCTCCTTATCATCCACTGACGCATCTCCCACCAAGAGACTCTGAATGCGATTAACTCTCCTTCTTGCGCTCGCCATATTCTTAATAAAAGCAGTCTTCTTCTCACCCTCCTTTATCCACTTGTCTCTAGCTTTCTGTCTCCACATTCTTTCTTCCTCCTTGCATTTCTTCGCATATTCTAGCTTCACTCCTTTCCTCCAATTCTTCAGTCGAAAGCCCCATAACCTAATTTTCCTTGGAATCCAGGGTCTGAATATTCAGCAAAATCTTGTCTTTAACCAGCGAAACCGAACCAAAATGCTCCTTGCTCCACTGCTTTAGTTTAGCCTTCAGCATCTGCAGCTTCACCACAAGCCTATAACCAGCCCAACCTTCCACCTGGAAAGACTGCCACCACCCTTGAACCAATTCCACAAACCCCTTTTCCTCCAGCCACATTAACTCGAATCTAAAAGGAGAAGGGCCCCACGAGTCTATCTGAGAGTCAAGAAAAATAGGACAATGATCCGACACTGGTCTAGGCACCGAAAACTGATGGACGTTCGGATACAACTCACACCACCTCGCGTCAACCAAAAAGCGATCAATCCTAGACATCACCGGATCCTCCTGATTATTGGACCAAGTGAATAAAGAACCACCACACGGCAAGTCCACAATCTTCTTTCTCCCAATAAAATCAGAGAAGCCTCTCATACTAGCAGTAGTATCTCAACCCCCTCTCTTCTCATGCGAGAACCGAATAACATGAAAATCGCCGCCAACACACCAAGGCAAATCCCATCGATTTCTAACATCCTCCAACTCTGCCCAAAACTCATCCCTTAACCGCGCATCATTAGGACCATACACATTCGTTACCACCCAGCTGTAACCCAAACCCACATCTTTAACCACCACAGATGAAGAGAACTTCCCATTCCAGCTATCCTCCATAACTACGGACTTAGAGCACCACATCGAAATTAGACCCCCCGCAGTTCCTTGAGCATCCACACTAATCCAACCACACCGATTCACTTTCCACACCTCCCTTATTGTAGCACCGTCCACCGAAGAAAGCTTTGATTCCTGAATAAGAACAATATCGGCCTTTAGTTTCCTCAACGCCCCTTTAACCGTCACTTTTTTCTTAATTGGGTTCCCCAACCCTCTCACGTTCCACGACACGATCTTCATGACAAACCAACAGCACCCTCTTTCCCGTACCTTCTTAACTCACCAGCCCCATCCGCCCCGAACCCCATTTTGAGGTTCGCTCCTTTGTCATAATTCACCGGGTTGATGAGTTCCCGTTTTCCTTTAGCCTTCTTCTTAGTACTTTCCTTGCAACCAAGCGTCGAACCCTGTTCCTTCTTCTCCAAATGCCACAGCAAACGACGAACCTCATCCTCAATATCGCGGAAAGAAAGACCAATCACCTTCCCTACTTCCATGATTCTATCTTCAACCCTTCTCTTAGCCTCAATTTCCTTCAACCCAACCCCACCCTCTTCCAAATCTCTGCCCTGAGCATCCCGTATAACCGCTTCAGACTGCTCCAACTGATCACTCGCAGGACCAGAAACTGCATGACCACAAATAGAAATTCTCCATAGGATAGGGCAACCAACGGAACCTTTACCAGCTGCCGAAAATATGCACACATCAAACCCAATCGACACCTTCTCCGACACCTACCTTCAAAGCCCCTTCCTCAATCATTCCGCTCCCATCCTGACCCAATTCCCTCACATTCGAGCCCTGTAACAGACGCCAAAACCGACTCATTTCTGGAAACATCCCCTACCTGTGGTGACGAATTCCCAACATCCTTGCAACCGAATGCACCTTGGGCTGGAATAGAGGACCCCGGAACCAAAAACCTGGCATCAGAAGCATCTTGAGCTCCACGAGAGGATTCCCCTCTCTGAAACGAACCCCAAATCCTCTGGGCCGTAACCCCCTAAACCCCTGCCCCGCCATTAACGATCAAGGAAGCCACCCTATGAGAATCAGCCTTGTCCTGACGTCGCCCGAACGATGTACGAGTCCCGGAAACCCTCTGCTGCATACTGGAGACCTCCCCACCTGATTTACGGCTTTGTACCGACACCGACAGAGACTCCTGTTCACATCGATGCCTTTTAGACGACGCATGAACAGTGAAATCCCCACTATACCCCTTTTTTTTCCCAACAAATTCCCCCGTCGGCTCGTGCCTTCGTTCCAGCTAGAGTCTAATCTGTCTGTCCTCCGGCAGCGAGTGGAGTAGATGAACGTAGCTAGTATAGTCTATTATATGATATTCCAGTTTTTTAGATTGACGTACCGTCGGGGAGATTCTCGTATAGTGGGGGCTCTTCTCTTAGGGTTTCGAGTTGGAACCTCTAGTCTCGGTCTCGTCTCACAGCAAGCTGTGTGGTCTAATCCTAGCTATAGGTCCTTCGTCCCTCCGTCGGTATTCTGTTAGCAGTTCACGAAGTGAACGAGTTCAGGAGGGCTCCTTCACGGAGTTAGTGAGGCGACTGAACAAACAGAAAGCGGGGAGGCGGCTACAGTACTTAAGACCCTAAAACACGTATACCGACTGAACGAAGGGTTCAGGAAGTCTCTCCCACTGCCCCTATCACGTAAAGCGGCACTCAACTGACGGGACTTCGGGCCAGAAGAAACTATAGACTGTTTACTGACGGGACGAGACGAAATAGATCTTTGGCTTTCGAGTATTCACCTCCTTCCCTTGTCAGGCCTTTTCGTCGAGATAGGGAGGTCTTATTCGAGTTCCTGCTGTAAGCCTAAGCCTAATATAATAAATGACGGTTCTTTATTCCTCTGAATTTTCCCTCAAATCTCGTGATCCTAACCCTCTCTATTCCTTATACCCGGGAATCTCTTTTTTGCCTCCCTTCTTCCAACGAGTTCAGTCAAGCGAGCGATGAAGCGAGACTGAATCCTGACTTCTCTAGCGTTGAACGAGTTCCGGGCTAAGGACGAAGCTCGTACTTTAGGTGGAAGCTTGTGGAGAAGTTGAGCTTGGACCCTAGGAGTTTGAACACTTCTGTCCAGAACCTCCCAGTGAACCTAGGGTCCCTATCACTGATGATGGTCCGGGGTATGCCCTAGTACTTTACATCATCTTTTACAAAGAATCTTGCAGCTTCTTCTGCAGTACTGTTAGTAGGGGCTGGGGTTAAGATGGCATAGAACTCATGTCTAGTACAACCTTTACTAGGTGGTCCATCCTCCCCCACCTTAGGCAAGCTTGCAATGAAATCCATGGATACACTTGCCCGGTCTCTCTGGTATAGGCAAGGGCTCCAACCCGCCGGTTTAGCTCGCTCCACCTTGTCCTGCTTACAAAGACGACAAGTTCTCACATACCCTTAAACCTCTTCCTCCATCTTTGGCCAGTAGTAACCTCGTGCTATAAGGGCCAGTGTCCTCCGTGGGTGACCAGCCGCATGGCACTCCCTTAAGATCTCCTCCTTCCTTAAGTCTCCAACCGTCGGGCACGTAGAGGCAATTCCCTCTGGTGATCAAGAGCCCATCCGTCGATCCAAAACCTCCTAGTAGCTCCCGACTTGGCCTGTTGCACTAGCCTAGCCACCAGGAAGGGGTCTTTCTCTAAACCTTCCCCTCTCAGGCGACGGTCCCTTGTATTCTGCAAATGGCAGCTAGCTCTTCCCCCGCAACAAGTTCAGCTTTCCTGCTGAGGGCATCTGCTACTTGGTTAGTTCTTCCTGGCTTATACTTTTACTCCAACACAAAGTCAAACTCAGCAAGGAAATCCTGCCTGCCCGTTTTGGAGAAAGCTTCTTCTGTGTAGCAAAGTCGCTTGTGGCCACCAGTCGTCGACCACAAATCTAGACCGAACGCAAGTAGTGCCTCCATGTCCTCAGGCAATGCACCACTGCTGTCATCTCTTTCTCTTGGACCGCGCCTTTCTGTCTCGTTGAGCTTCCGGCTCTCATATGCTACTGGGTGTCCCTCCTGGACCAAGACTCTTCCAATGGCATAGTCTGATGCTTCAGTGTGCACTTCGAAAGGCACAGTATAGTCTGGCAACCTCAATACAGGTTCCTCCGTCACGGCCCTCTTCAAGTCCTCAAAGGCTCGCTGGCACTTGCACTTGTCCGTTCAATGCCAATGCCGACGGCTTTCTTCAAAAGATCTGTGAGTGGAGCTGCCTTCCTAGAGTATCCAGTGATGAACCGACGGTATTAGTTCACAAGGCCAAGAAATGATCGTAGCTCGGTCACGGGGACTCCCCGCTCTTCTATTGCCTTCACCTTCTGCTTGTCCATCCTAATCTGGCCATACCCTATCCCAATGCCCGCCGGAACATGACTTCTCGCATGGGCGAACATCTCATGCTACTACTTATTGTTGAAATAAGGTAACGGAGTGGCTCCCGCTAAGGAACGGAACGAAGGGGCCCGGCTGACCGAAGGGAGGGCCTGCTAAGGTCTTCGAAGATCCAGCTAAGGAAGCTGATCGAAGATGGCGCTACATATGTACGACTATATATATAGCCTGTACCGAATCGAAGGGGCGTGAGGTAACTGACTGTCAAGTGGTTCCTTTTCTCGTACAGCCAGCCCGTACCAAAGGTGGCTATCCGTAGTAAGCTAAGCGTGACGTGGCTATCCTTAGCGGACAGCCCGTACCGAAGGTGGCACTACTAAGAAGGATAGTATAGCCCACTACCTTTTCTTAGAAAAGCTACCGCTACTAGTCTATAGACCGGAGGCTACCGTCATTCTATAGAATGAATGGAATTAGAGTTGAGGTAGGAAAAGCGGTCTCTTAGACAAATAGTTGTGTAACGAAATAAGACGCTACTCGGATAGCTTCAGCTAGGCGGATACGAAGGAAAGAGCAGATCAAACTGCAGAGATCTCGCTTGACCTTCGCGCTGCTGGTGACGCAGCCTTGGAGTATGTTCACTCAATCCCGCTAGAGTAGGTACATTAATGAGGTACCTCTCGTCCTAGCTACCTCGCTCCAGGGATCCTAGGCCAAACCAACCCAGGGCAGGCAAACTAACAAACATAGAGGGCCCTTGATGCCTTCACAAATGGAGGATGACGAAAGGGGCTCTAAGCCCGGAGTAGCACCCTGTCGATCGATGACCTCAATACGGGAAGCCCGAACCCCCACCTTTAACTACTAGCTACCTACGTCGGTAGTCCTACGTGGTGCTGGGTTACAGATTAAAGAATTCGCTACAAGCACACTCGGATCCCCTCCTCTCTCTGCGCTCTGTCACTCACTCGCTTGTTCACTTACGCCAAGCAGGCTCTTCTTCTTCTTTGGTAGTTTGTTCCTAGATCGCTTTTCCTTGCTTAGATCTAACCTCTTTTATGACTATTACTTGATATGTGAGATGCCTCTATCTTTTTCTACACGGAACTGGCAATAGAATCTCAATGGAGGCTATCCCGAGATGCTCCTATTATCAGATATCTACTAGCGACCCTATTTCACACTCTCCCACACAGAGAGGGAAAGGCCTTATTCCACTAACAGAAAAGCAAGGACGGGAATAACCTCACCTAGAGGTAAAAGCACCCGAGTCCGGGAAGAGAAAACACGACTTTACTTCTCTGAAGAGTTAGACTCATGGAGATTGTTCTGGTGGAGTCAAATCGAAATTGCATAAAAGATGCTTGATTCGCTAAAGCAATCGAGCAGCGGTAGATTACAGCCAACACAGCACAGTAAGAAAAGACAACGAGCTCAAGAGAAGGGAAAGAGAGACCTTCACGCTCCACACATGGGAAGCGCTCACTACGCTACGTATCTTTATTCATTAAAACTGCGCTTTCCTAGCTTATCTTATAGCTCTCAAACAAGAAGATGCTAGTCCTTATGCCACTACCAGCACAGGGAATGCTGAGTCCTACAGGAAAGAGATTAGCTCCTAGCTTGGGGCCCATTCGCTTAGCTACAGGAGCTAATAGCAAGAGAGGGCTACTTCTAATGGCTTCTAACGCAGTCTATCTTGATCTAACCCTACCAGTAGGAGGAAAGAAAGAACTACCTCATCCATTCTATTCTTATCTTTCTTTATCTAACCTAACCTTCAAGAAGCCTTTTGGAAGACCTTAGAGAACCGCAAGTGAGGTAAGGAAGTTCATGGTCAATCCTACAGGTAAGATATTCTCTATCCCCTTTCTCTAATAATAAGGGTTCCAAACCTTTCTTCTTATTAGTATTAGTAAGATAGGTGCTTAACGCCCTCGTGTGCTAGTCCGAATAAAGAGTATATTTTCCGATGGCATTGTCACTTAGGACATCCATCGTTTTCGTCTTCTATAACCTTCCAGCATTAACTAACTGGCCTAACCATAGGATCTCTCTCTTATCCTTGCTTGGCTTTCTCTTAGCTTCCCTTCACTTGTCCAACAATATACTTAGAGTAAGAGGAATCGGGTGAGCAATGAATCCACTCGCGCTTACTTACTTTAGTGGTAGTTCGAGCTCGCTTCTAGTATCCTTATTGCTATTGTTTGAGTAAGCTCTCTCTCTCGGGCCTGCTGAAAAACTACAGGCGTAGGCTTTTCTTAGAGCTGAGAAACTACAGGGCGCGCGCTTTGAAGCTTTTTTTTTTCAGCTAAATAAGAAAAAGATATGATATAGAAACAGCCCTAGCAACAGCAAGGAGCAATATCTCATCTTTCAACAGAAGGAAAGAACACCGGAACGATCTGTCTACCCTCCAGCTTCTGCTATCGAAGAAAACCGGAAAAGATTGGCTCGCCTCCTCCTTTATCCCCAGTTTAGAAACCTGCCCGGCACGGAAATGAGGGATTTGATTCGGAGACTTCTATTGCGGAGTGCCCAGCTCAGTTTGACTCTGCCGTCGTTCCACGCCCATCATCAATCATACATCGAAAACCATTGAATGCCTAACCCTAGTCCTTCCTCCTGGCTACAGGAATAGGAAAAGTTTCAGTTGTTATCGGAGCAGGTAATCTCTCCTGCCCTGCTTGTTGAGACTCGTCTCCATCCTATCTGCTCTTGTGCTAATGTTGAAAATCTGATTATGTTGAAATAGGCGAAAGGGCCCTCACTATTAAAATGTCGGAAAATCTGATTATAATGGGATAAAAATAAAGAATAATAGGATGCTTAAGCCAATAAGATAGATAAAGCATACCCCTACTACTCGTAAAAAAACTATGTCACTTCCTTCCCCAGCGTTCAGTGGAACGTGAGGCACTCTTTATTGGCTTTCAGGCAATGGAAGGGGCTATTCCCACTACGCGCTAACTAGAAGAGCTGGAAAGAAGTATGTAAGTTTCTGCCCTTCTTCGTCTCCAATGCAGCCCTCTATTCTCTGTGCGTCGGTGTGGCTATCTTCTCCTATTGATTCTTTCCTTAAAAGGAATTTTTTTTATTCTTTCTTCGGGATTCAACGGCAAAAAGTCGACGTGAGGCACTATTCCCACAGCAGCAGGTTGGATTCTCCAACTTTTGCAAATGAACCCCGTTCAAGTTCCATCCCAACTGTCTCATCTTGAGAAAGGGCAATATGGCAATATTTATTAGGTCAATCAGGCTTCGCACCTTCCCTTCCCCGTGGTTTAATCGGAGTAACCGCGTAAGACATATTCTTTGGCAAAGCAAGCTCACTGCCTTAATTTAGGAGTGAAAGAGCCCGAACAGCTTTTATTGCACCAAGAGCGGGAACTCAGACAGCGTATGAGTAGCTCGGATCTAGCTAGACTGCTCGCTAGGCCCCTTGCCTCTCTTTAAGCATAAAAATAGGAGATCTTTGGGTCTCGGCTATCACTTTACTTTCCTTAGTTTCAAAGGATTGAAGAAGCTGACTCTCACAGCGGTTAGTGATTCAATCACACCGGATAGGAGAATTCTAAGAGCGTCAAGGCTTAGAGCTTCTTCTCAAGCTGCCTATTTTGTGCGTGGGTTAACTATTGATTCAATTGCGCAAAGAAGCCTAGTTGTCCTAAGAGCTGATTCGGGAACTGCTTCAATTCCAAGAGGAGCGCTTACTCTTGCAGCTTTTTCTTTCACAACTCTTTCTATCACAACCGATTTTTCCTCATACGGATCTAAGCTCTCGCAAGTGCCTTCCCTTCCTTCTTGCCTATTCGATAGGAGCTTGCATTCTCTGCATCTAAAGGGGGAGTTCTTTTATATTAAAGAATAGTTGGCATCAGTGTTATCAGTGCATCTATGAATCCAACCTTCCCTCACAGTGGGAAGGGATAAACGCCGATTCCTCCTTGCAATGGTTATTTCGGATTCTGTAAGAGCGAATTCTATGGTACAAAAAGGCTATGAAGATTGCCTTTACACCTTCAAGCTTGAAGGTTCGCGAAAGCAGTTCGGTGATTGCAAAGTACTCAATCAGGCCCTATCTCCTACGCTACCATCTGTCTTCTATTATAAAATGGATAGTTAGAGGGAATTAGAGATAAAAAGAACTCCTAAAAGAAAAGCACGCATGAGAAAGTATACGATAGCACCATCTCTTCCCACTACGCGCTAAGAAGGAAAAGAAAGGAAAGGACAGACAGCAGGGAAGGAGATTCTTTGAAAGCCTACTACTCTTTGGCCCCTTGGCTAGCTTGCTTGCATGGAATGAATAGGCTTGCTGACTGGCTTACCTACTTGAACTATCCAGCATAAAGCAGAGATGCCATACTCTTCTTTCGTGCACTATGCTTAAGACATAGAATTCGAAGAAAGAAATAAAGACATTTGCAATTGGCTAGGACAGTTCCCTACACGGGCGAATTCCGACACTCACTGTACTCCCCACAGCTTTCGCCTACTGAGCTTGGGCTGGTAAGCTCCGGGGCCAGTCTCCTTCCCCTGTTATCCTCCCCCCGCTTCCTATAGTACTTTCCTTTGGCTTGGAAGGCTTATTATGGAATGACATATATAATGATGATGGTAGCTATCTGCCTAGCCTCTGGTACATATTATATGAAGATTAATGGCCGTCCTTAACAGATGACTTACATTGTAGAGAAAGGTTTATCTAACTAGTGTGGGAGTTTGGCTGACCACCCTGCTTTCTGACGCTTTCTCGACGGTAGGCACCCAACGTCGCCAAACAAATTAGCCTCTCCTTCTTCCTCAATAGCTGCCTTAGTTTAGTCTTTGGTTGGTGTGCGACTATGAGCTTCTGGGCCTGTACGATTTCCTGTCCGAAAAGGCAATCCTCTACAGGAAGGGCCAATGGCTACGTCCCGCCGGTTCGTCTACCCGGACACCGTGCACTCCCGCAGCATCCCATAATTACATATTATGGTTGAGTCTAAACTCTTGCGCTCACTTAGCTAGGGCTTAGTCTCGACGGGAACCTCCCATCTTGGGTAAGGGGCTCACTCCATCGCCCTACTAGTCTCACTCTCCCCCTACGCTTTTGTGGGCTTCGGGAGCTCTGTCTTCTCCCCTTTCCTTTTGCTTTGGCTTTTTGCCTTATCTCGTGCAAATGAAATAATAGGAGAAAAGAGTTTTACATCTCTCTCTCTTTCTCTCTGATTTTTCCATTGCCAAAATACCCTTGCTCTTCAATTGTCGTAGGTAACGTTCGAAATCACCGATGTCGAGTTCAAGCGGAGTAGCTTACGGACCTCGGAACCTCGCTGTTCTGGGTTCATAAGTGACTCTAGAACGCTATGTTCCGCGGCTAGCTTCCCTTCCAGGCGGTAGCCATTCCGTCGGAGGTAGGACGTATTTCGAAAGGCCTAGAACAAGGAGAATTCTAAGGCCCCTAGAATCGCATCAGTACAAGAAGGCGGACGTTGATGGCTGTGTACGTCAGATGGCGATCCCCTATCTGCCCTAGAAAAAAGGAAGAAGATTACTATAATCAGTAAGGAAAAGAGGTTCATAAGGTTTGCCACTAGGGGAGAGAGCTACTACTTCACTTTCTTGATTTGAGACCCAGATCATAGAGGAAAATGGGCTGTTTGACGGAAGGCATAGCGCTAGTCCTCTTACGGATAGGTGGGACTAGGACCGATATCATGCTATTCTAGAGATAGATAGGCGAACAACGACAAGGAAATCCCAAGCTATGAATGTTCTAATGTTTGCGTCTTTGAAGCTTGTTCCTTTCCCACCCACCCTCCATCTTTACTTCTTTGAGTGTGAAGCACATGTTGGCATTCCAAGCTCCTTAAAACTCTATGACCTACTAAATCTTTCTTCCTTCTAATTCTCGTCCTGCTTTTTCAGTTCTTAAACGAATGAGATCGTGGGAGCTGTGAATATAGAATTCGTTTTCTTCTTGAACTCTTTATCTTATAGTTCACCTTAAATTAAAGCACTTCCAGTAAAATAAGGAAGACTCGCTTGGGCTCTTATAATCATTGCAGGGTTCGCTCGAGTAGAATCATATCCAATCTTCCTGCTAAGCCAATCCCCAGTACAAGCAACTAAATCCAGTTCATTCCCAAGGAAAAGGGCTAACTGAATTCCCCTTCTCGAGTGAGAGTTCGGTCCGCAAGCTTCATGCTTCCTTCATGCCCTACCTTCACGCTCTACTTACTTAATGCTTTCCTTACTTCTCTTCTTTCCTTCGCTCCCCGGGTCATTTGTTTGATTTTCCCGTCTTTTTCGTCTAAAGTCATCTTTCACTCGGAAACGGACATGGAAATTTTTCATTTTCGCGTTTTATCGGTATTTTCGTCCTAAACTGCTAACAGATAGGAAAGAAAGATTCTTACCACTTAACTTTGACGCTGCTTCAAGGCAACTGATGAAGTTCCCCGTTAAGGGCTGAGGGTGAAAGCGTAATGAAATTCATCCTATAATAGAAATATCTATATCAGAAGGAAGCACCGATAAGAGTGAGCAGGGAAGAGCTGGAATGTCGGTCTTTGGCTAGAGATGCGCCTTTCTTCTATTCTTTGATTATCAATCCTTCTTTCTTGCTGTCTGCCCATTCCTTCCAGGCAAGCATAAAAGTAAAGGCAGGAAGGCGTAGGAATAGCAGACGAAAGGGAAGAGAGACCGAAGCTAGGCTAACTTCATCGTTCCCCTTTTGTTCAAGGTGCGGATTACGGTTTCTTCCTTCCCAACGCTATCCGCCCATGCAAGAGCGACAGCTGCTTTGTAGTCAAGAGGAGCAGATCCATGCTATTCCCTTGTTTAAGTTTAAGCAAGAGTCTATTTTGTTTTCCTCCGGTTAGCGAAGTTCCCCAGACTAGGGTTCTACCATGACGAAGAAATGCATTCTAAAAAAGAAAGAGATAGGTTCGTGCGTGCAGCCGTATACGAAAGTACGCTTCCTCTTCTTTCGAATGCTAATGTGTGGTTTTGTCCTACTTCCAAAGTCACAGAGGGAGCTGGAGCCGATTTTTTGTTTGACTACCCTTATTCTATTCAATCGACGGATGGTGCTAAAGGAGTTGGGAGAAGAGTCCACCTATAGTTATAGTAGTTAGAAGCCCAGCTTCAATCGTCAGCAGGTGAGTCAGCAAAGTTCTCTAGGAAGTCAGCCCATTGCTTTGACTTTTAGCTGCCACTGCTTCATCGCATCGGATGTTGCCCTTGAATTTCTTTCTGTAGCCGCATCGGAGGATGTAATAGCAAAGTATGCCACCGCTCCTTCGGAGGTCTCCTCCCCCCTTTTGGACCTATAGATTGGTACCACACGAGACCGGACCCGTAGCCTGAGGTACCCATATGCAACGAAGACTTTGAATCGGATACTTATTCTAAGATCTTTCTTCCACTGCCAATAGTACGAAAAAGAGTCTGAGTAATAGCTTCAACAAAGCTCCGTTCCTTCACTGAAGTCTTTGTCTAGAACTAACTAGAAAAGTGAGCCCGGTCTGACTCAATCGTCTTCCGACTTGGGAAGAAGTGCCCCCGAAGCACTCCATTCATCTGGTGATGAAGAATCTCCTATCGCTTCATCTTCCGCTGCCCTTTCATTCTCTTCAGTTGTCTTCCTTCTTCCGTGTGGAGGAATGCCGATAGAACTGTGGATACCTCAGCTTTGGGAGAGACCTCCGTTTTGGTCTTCCTAGAAAGTGAGGAGGCGCCAGCCGCTGGTCTGGACTTTCTTTCTATTTAAAATCAGAAAGTCTTTTCAATAAAGCCTTCGTGAACTCAATCAAAAGAGCAAACAAGCTTCATGTTCTCCTGCTCGGAGAATGCTAAAACAGCGTATATTGAGACAAGAGCTTATTCTATCAAAGAGCGTATTCTCGGCATCAATACACTAACTCCTGGCAAGATCCGATCGGAAATAGCCAATTAGAAGAGTGGCTTAAAAGTTCCTTATCCCTTTGTTGATGAATCGCATCTCTCTCCTTCATTTGTTCTCTCCTCAAACGAAAGGTCCGGAAGGTCTTTCTTTGTTTAGTTCAAAGAGGAGTGGAGGGGTTTTGATTCGGGGTATTACGACCTGGTGGAAAAATATCTTTAAATTGCAATGGCTTTTTTTATAAATGGAAATGGCGCTTTATTAGTAGGATCCGCCCTTCCCGGGAGTCGTTAGCTCTTTCCGGTGGTCGTTAGCAGCAGCTATTTAAAATCCATTCCCGCTGCTGTCGTCAACGGTATAACTCCTCGGGCATCCGTCCGTTCTTGCTTCTGGAGTTCAGGACTGAGTCTCGTAGACCGATTTAATGTAGTGCCCGCTTCAATCGCTTGAATGGGCTTCGAAGCTCGTATAAACATCGATAAATGGGCGATATCAGGCCGGCGCCTCCCCTTCAATGTGCGAGATTGAAGTTCTGTATCAGCTTCATCGATTGATGTTGTTGAAGTAGCGGTTGAATCATCCATTTCAGTTGAATCAATGGAAGTTGGGGGTTCAGGAAGCTCGCTCTCCCCTAATTGGGTATCCCCGGCCAAAGAGAGAAATTACTTTCTTTATTAGAGTCGTTTCCCGGGATACTCCCCAACAACTGGCTCAATGGCAATGCTTGGTGCACTTAGGCTGACGCAGACGATAAGATGAAGACATTAAGACGATGTTACTGAAAGTATAAGGTCTGCACCGTCTTATCTATCTGGCTATAGGAAGCAAGTTAAGAGGGAACAGATCGATGCTACAATCTAAGACATAAGGTGCAGGATCTCTTTGACAAAGAACTGTTGAAGTTTGAATCACAAGAAGAGAAGCCGAACGTTATGCAGAATCCGCTTCCCGCGCATGGAAACAACGGTGCAGGTCCGTCCAGTAATGCAATCAGTCTTCCGGAAAGAGGGTTTGACCCTTCTCAGCTCATTACACGTCCAGGAACCAAAGTGCGTGTATGGTTTGAAACAGACAGGGTGCTGCCAGAAATTGCCATGATAGCTCGCGGAAATCCAACAAAGTCCGCAGGAAAGAAGGTCGCATCCACAGAAGGGGGTTCCACTCAAGCAGCAATGCCATCTCAAGCTCGTCCCATCGTTAGGATAAAAGGACCGAGAAAGTTTGCCCCTTTACCTTTCCTACAGTCACAGTTGCTTCCAGATTTGATCTCAGCAGGACTCATTACTCCAGTGCCACCTAAGGCTCCGCCAAGTCCATTACCGACATGGTATGATCCGAATGCTCGATGTGAATACCATATGCAAGGAAGGGGACATTGGACTTATGATTGCTATGACCTTAAACATAAGATTCAGGACCTCATCGACCAGGACCTCTGGAGTCCGTATGTTAGTCCCATCAGTCGGATGGCACCCCGGGCAAGTGATTCCATGTATTTCCCGCTTTAGGTCTTGGTAGCTAGTGGGAATACCTATCCAAAAAAAAGAAATGCACATCCGAAAAGGATAGGCAGATTGAAAAAGAAAAGGATGCAATGATGAATACACAGGAGGATCAGACGAAGAATCGCGATCTATGGCAATTTGAGTTTCAACAGAAGGTCAGTTCAAGTCATCTCATTGATGCTCATCACCTGTCACAACTATCGAAAAAGGGCCTTATTTTCATATGTGTGTAAGTATGCAAGACCGCTCCTGTAGTTCAAGGCAGGTAAGGGCTGGCGCATAGGGGCGGGCTGGCTTGCTTGGCTTGCTTAGAGCTCTAATCTAATGTGTTCTTATCCGTCCTGTTGTTTTCTTATGATTCACAGCGGAAACATCAAATCGGTAATATCATAAATAGTGATCGAACACTGACGTGGCTGATCATTAGTACCTGAAATCCACAAAACCTCTGGTTCGGCTATGTTTTGAGGGACTCGCTCTACCCTGATCCCAATTCCTTTTCAAAGTAAAGGCCTGGCCCCATATGCTGCTGGAACTAGCTTGCTTTCAGTACGCCGGGGCTATGTCACTTCCAGCCTTGCCTTGCCAGTTTATCCTGACTTTGAGCTCTCCCCTTGCAATTCATTCCCCCCTGCCATTCCTTCCCTTTAGGGGCTCGCTTACGCTTCTATTTCTGATCCTTTTGTCGAGTCACTGGAACCTCCCAACTCGAAGCTATCTTTCCGTTCCTCGGTTAGCTGGCTTGCTTGGCCTCCATTCCCTTCTGTCACCGTAGCTTGTTTCATTCCGTCAGCTTCCTCCATTTAGGCTAGGCTGCCTTCCGGCTTTAACTTTCAGCAAGAGTTTGAACTGTCCTACAATAAGCGAAATGAAAATGTTAGAAAATTCTTAATTATAAAATGTCGGCGAATAGCGAAAAAAGCTTTTAGGGGACAAGCAATCGCCATCATATCATAATATTAGGCCTTCCACCAGCAAGCCATAAGTAATAGTTCGCATAACGAAGCGGCTGGTTGGCATTTAGCAGCGGCAGGCGATGATGCGGTAGCTACGGGCGTCAGACTATTCATAGTGTACTTGTGGGCTAAAGGAGGGATAGCACTGTAGGGGCTTGGCATCAAAGCTGTCCGTTGTTGTTCGCTCAGGCTATTCATCGTTAAGTAAGTCAGGGCGTACTACTACCAGGGCGCTTAAGGGCAGGTTTCTCAGTCAAGCGGCGCTTTTCCGTATAACTAACGAACAGACGACAGGTCAGACAGAGTGCAAATTTCTCATATAAGGAGCTTTCTTCCGCCAGCTATACAGAAATCGATAAGTAGTTCTAATTAAGTAGTGCGGAAAGGTCGGATAATTATAATGGGCATCAGGAGAGAACATGCCAGTATAAGCACTTGTTGTGCCTGCTGTTGGGACAGTATAAGTTACATTACAGTTGTGTTGTGTGATCCGCTTGTGGTAAGAGGAAAACGTCCAAGTCTAAAGTGGTTTAGCGCATTTGAGGCTCAAAACCACTAGGTTCCTAATTGATTCTACCCACCACCCCTTGTATAGAGCACCACTAATTGGATAAGCCTTCCATCAAGCAAGTACGCGAGAAAGCCGCTCAGGTCTCGTCCTGTTGTTGTTGTGCGTAAGGCTTTTGTAGTAACGAAAATCAAGGGCTACGGGTCCGCCTTCCAACAATCTGTAAGAAAGATGTCCACCGTTCCTCTCTATGCCAGAGAGCAAGTCCAGTAGTGTGTTTGTACACAGTATATACAGATATATAGGGAGCATAAACAAGAGTGAGACTCACTTTCGGGAATGTGGGAAGCAAGAGGCTAGTGTTTCTTATCAATCAGCAGAGTCAGAAGTAAGGGCTCAGTTGTTGGGCATCATTTGAAGCAATAAGGTGGGTATATAGGTATAGGCATGTAAGCGCTTCCACCCTTATATATTGAATTAATGTGTTATACGCCTTCTTTCAAGCAAGCCTTTAAAAGGGAAGGTCAGGCGCTCATCAGGTAAGGATTGTACAGATGGTAGTTAGGGAATATTATGAGTGAGATAGTATTGTTGTTCTGGAGGGTGGGAGCCAAATCTGTATGGGTGGGAGTCAAAGCAATATGGACGATCGCGTTGTGAGAAAGACAATATGAATCTAGGACTGATAGATATAGTAGGGGGAAGGCATATACATAAGCAGACGCATCCGAGCAAGCCAAATCAACTGGATAAGACCACCGGCGCATCCACGGAAGCAGCCGAATCAGAAGTGCAATCATCCGAAGCCGCTTAAGCCGAATGGTTTGGTCGGACGGAGGTTGTTGTTGGTGTTGTCGGACCAGGGGACCGCTTTGTTGCGAACCACCACCATTGGTTTACAATTCTCCGTAGTCATTAACGAGAACGAGAAAAGGTCACCAAAAGGGAGCGCGGCTCGTAGGAAATGCTTAATGAAAGTAAAAGTCTCGATTACGAGTCCGAGGTTGTTGATAACGATTCGGAGGTTTAGAATTAATCTCTAACAGAAGAGAATATTGCATATAGAGGGGTACTTCCCAAATATGGAGATTGGAATGTTGATGGCTTGGATGGAGTCCCCTATAGGGAAAGACATGTATCCCAATTCTGCTTTCTGAATATTATACCAGAGGAGTAAGAAAGAGAGTAAAATCTTACGAGCTTTCTTACTTCTTTTCTCCATGAGCTGTTTGTACTCTTCTTATGAGCCGGGCTCTGAACGTGAACGTCTTATTTCAGGTTGGGGTGTAGTTTGCCCAATAATGGTGGCATGCGAACACCTGAGCGCCAAGACTTGACTTTGGAACTGTTTCTTGCCCAACAACTCGAACTGAAAGCGGGCAATTTGAAAGAAACCATGGCTATCATGGCTTTCTCCCATAGATAAGAACAGAGCCTTTTCTGTGCTAGCAATACTCGTCCTCTACAACGTGCCTCACAAGGATCGCCTTGATTCAAGTTCGTCATATTTATCTGACACCTATGGAAGACAGGCCGCGTATAGGTCCTCGTCTGATCAATGCCCATTAAGCTTTCACTTGAACTGTTTCTGGACCATCAACGGGTTATCATACGCGAACCGGCGAACTCAAGCTAAACTTCTGAAACTCGGCTTCGCTTCGAAATACCACAATCGGTCACTTTCATAGGCGGAGTTCGAATCTGCACTTCGATCTCGAACATCGGAATAGGTTGTTTCGGATCCAGAGGTTCGTGCACCAGCTGCATCGACGCGAACTCCCATGCCAGGTCCATTAGGAACCTAAGAAAGGGAAGGGAGTACAAAGGAAAGGGTGCAGAACCCCAATCATCGCTTCAAAACGGAACGTAGAATTCGGACACATTGATTTATTATATTATATCCTATCCCCGCTTCAAGCTTTTAGTGAGGCAAGCTGGGAGCTGAGATGGAAGGGAAGTTTTAAGACCGGGGTGAACCTCTGATTGGCATTTCTCAGCCTACTATACTAGTTTCTAATGTGTGGTTCCACTTTAGGAGTGAAATCTTCGTGAGCAATGTGATCAGTTCTTAACCCCATGTCGAACTTCATGAGAAGAGGAGGACCGACTCATCGAAAGCACTCTATTATTTTTACCTTTTTAAGATCGATAACCTCGCGAGAAAGGTAACAAAGGAGAGGGAGGCGAGCTACCTACGTTAGGCCGATCAGACAGTGTCGGAGTACAAAGAAGGGTTTAGGTAAGGTTACGAGTGTTATGCCTTATTGGTATCCAATGAGTGATACTATTACGTATGATACTATTATGTATGCTGGTATCTAATGAACGTATGTGTTGTAAAGCACAAAAACCTCACACTTACAGTTATGTTTCACTGAAAGCCGAACATGGGCGGGCTTGATGAAGACTTGGCACGTACCGTCTCATCAGAAGTGTCAAGAACAGAACACGTCTTTGTAACCAACGAAGACGAAATATCCCCTAAAGAAGCCATAGCCAAACTCAACAAAAGTCTCGAGGAAAGGCTAGATAAGATGATGAAGATTAAAGAAGCTATGCGAGCTATTATTTGCGCTCAAAAGACAAGGCAGAACAAGGAGATCCCCCAAGGTCAGATAAGATTGGCGAAACCAGTAATCCACAGAAGAACATGACCGAGGGGCAGTCCTCGCGACACGAGGAGCTACGCCAATCTGAAGATGATCAAGTAGCTTTACTAATAGGGCGGAGGGATCTTCAACAGACTCCCTCTCAGTTGAATGAAGAAAGTAAAATGCAGCAAAAAGGGATTGTCGCGCCATACCCCTTTACATGGAAACAGTGGCCTTTCCTCCCAAGTTCAAACAACCCAACCTGCAGTCTTTTGACGGGAGAGGGTCCCCTAGGCAGCATATTTGTCATTTTAAGGCATTGACTGGGGGCATTGCCGGAAACGACGCTTTGATGATACGTCTTTTCGTAAGCACCCTCCGCGAGACTGCATTCGATTGGTATGCCAGGTTGCCTGCTGGAACCATAAATTCGTGGG